TATATATCTATGTCTGCCCACAAAGCACGGAGAGTAATTGATCAAATCCGTGGACGTTCCTACGAAGAAGCACTTATGATATTAGAACTTATGCCTTATCGAGGATGTTATCCAATTTTTAAATTGGTTTATTCTGCAGCAGCAAATGCTAGTCACAATAAGGGTTTCAAAGAAACCAATTTAGTCATTAGTAAAGCTGAAGTGAACCAAGGAAATACTGTAAAAAAATTAAAACCTCGTGCCCGAGGACGGAGTTACCCAATAAAACGATCCACTTGTCATATAACTATCGTATTGGAAGATACATCCTTCTATCAACAATATGAAGAATATTTAATGTATTTAAAAAAACCTGGCTACAGTAATGAAAACAGAAATCTAACATGTTATGATACATATAGTAGTGGAGGCCTATGGGACAAAAAATAAATCCACTTGGTTTCAGACTTGGTACAACCCAAAGTCATCATTCTGTTTGGTTTGCACAACCAAAAAAGTATTCTGAAGGTTTAGAAGAAGATAAAAAAATACGAGACTGTATTAAAAATTATGTCCAAAAAAATATAAGAATATCCTCTGGTATGGAGGGAATTGCACGTATCGAAATTCAAAAAAGAATCGATCTCATTCAAATCATAATCTATATGGGATTTCCTAAATTATTAATTGAAGATAAACCCCGAAGAGTCGAAGAATTACAGATGAATGTTCAAAAAGAACTTAATTGTGTCAATAGAAAACTCAACATTGCTATTACCAGAATTTCCAATCCGTATGGGCAGCCTAATATTCTTGCAGAATTTATCGCCGGCCAATTAAAAAATCGTGTTTCTTTTCGAAAAGCAATGAAAAAAGCTATTGAATTAACTGAACAGGCAAATACAAAAGGAATTCAAGTACAAATTGCAGGACGTATTGACGGAAAAGAAATTGCACGTGTTGAATGGATCAGAGAAGGCAGAGTTCCTTTACAAACAATTGACGCTAAAATAGATTATTGTTCCTATACAGTTCGAACTATTTATGGGGTTTTAGGAATAAAAATTTGGATATTCGTAGACGAAGAATAAAAAAACTTGATTTGTCTTTAAATTTTATCCAAAAATAAAAAACGAAAACTATGTAGTATAACACTATACAGTAATAAAACTGTAATAAAAAAAAATTGCAGTCTTCTTTTTTTATGTTTAAGAAAAAAATCAGCAATTCTATAAGGTTGAATAAAAATTTTCATCAAAACTCCTTTGATATAATTGCTATGCTTAGTGTGTGACTCGTTGGTTTAGGATTCGATTAGATTAAGATAAAAAAAAAAAAAAGAACTTACCTAATTAAGAGCAACTAATAACTATAATTAATAAATAACCTAAGCAACTCATTGCTTCGCATTATCTGGATCCAAAAAAATCAGTCAAGATATGATAGGCTGATCATATGATTGTAGCAACTGAATTTTTTTGTAAAAAAAAAAAAAAAAAGAATAAAGAAATATTATTAATAAGTTATGAAAGGCAATCGAAAAGTATGCGGATAAATGGAAGGATGAAAGAAAGAGAGAAAAAATTGAATATTAATGATATATTATTCCAATTTGGAAAGTCTATGAGGTCACTATAAGAAAAGCAATGTAATAAAGCATTAATACAGATTCATTCATAATAATTAGATAAATCTGTTCCAAAAACAAAAAATTAAGAGCCTTGAGCCAAGAAAAACTGAGAAAATTGACTCAAAAACAAATTAAAAAATGAAATTAAAAATTTCATGTAAGAGCTCCATTGTAGAATTCGGGCCTAATGATTAATCAAGAAGCGATGGGAACGACGGAACCCATGAATATAGAGGATTCTAGTGCAAAAAAATCTTAGTAATTCAGTGGACAGGATGGCGGAATAAACCAGAAACTTTATTATCTATTCTTATTTTGATTCTGAGACCTCGTGGGATAAATATCAAACTTAAATAGATATGGAAAGAGTAAATATTCGCCGGCGAAAAATTTGTTTTTTTTTTCAATAAAAAAAGTAATAAAATACGAAAAAACAAAATGAAAAAGATAAAAGAAAATAAGGATTTGTTAGAATATTCTAATTCTAACAAAAACTACATTCGAGATGATGATATTACGTTTATGTTATTTTTAAATAAATAGAAATAGAATTCATCTGGGGATTCCATTTGGAAAAAGACATACACAAATTTAGAAGAGATAAGCTTAAATTTCAAAAAATACCATGATTAATAGGATTAATCATTAACTACATCTATATCTGAATACAAACTTTTTTTGTCCTTTTATTCGCGAGGAGCTGGATGAGAAGAAACTCTCACGTTCAGTTCTGTAGTAGAGATGGTAGAAAAAACCCATCAACTATAACCCAAAAAGAACCAGATTTCGTAAACAACACCGAGGAAGACTAAAAGGAATATCTTCCCGTGGGAATCGTATTTGTTTTGGGAGATATGCTCTTCAAACACTTGAACCCGCTTGGATCACATCGAGACAAATAGAAGCAGGGCGACGAGCAATGACACGAAATGTACGACGTGGTGGAAAAATTTGGGTACGTATATTTCCAGACAAACCAGTTACAGTAAGACCCGCGGAAACGCGTATGGGGTCTGGGAAAGGATCCCCAGAGTATTGGGTAGCTGTGGTTAAACCTGGTAAAATCCTTTATGAAATGGGTGGTGTACCCGAAAATATAGCCAGAAAAGCTATTTCAATAGCGGCATCAAAAATGCCTATAAAAACCCAATTCATTATTTCTGAATAGGAATATAGAATCAAAAAGCTAAATAACATTTAAGGATAAAAAAATTAGAAGTTTTCGTTTTTTGACCAACAATATTTTTTTACTTCGTCCTTTGCATTAAAAGAAGAGATACAAAAAAATGATATGATTCAACCACAAACCTATTTGAATGTAGCAGACAACAGCGGGGCTCGAGAATTGATGTGTATTCGAATAATAGGAGCTAGTAATCGCCGATATGCTCATATTGGTGACGTTATTGTTGCTGTAATTAAGGAAGCAATACCAAATAGTCCGCTAGAAAGATCAGAAGTGATCAGAGCTGTAATTGTACGTACTTGTAAAGAACTCAAACGTAACAATGGGACAATAATACGATATGATGACAATGCCGCAGTTGTCATTGATCAAGAAGGAAATCCAAAAGGAACTCGAGTTTTTGGGGCGATCCCACGGGAGTTGAGACAATTAAACTTTACTAAAATAGTTTCATTAGCTCCTGAGGTATTATAAAACCTAAATATCCAGAGTTAGTATAGGATTCAAAAAATCGTATTGAAATAAAATTAATTAATAGATTGTGTATCACGCATATAGCCTTAATATTAAAATATTAATAAGTGAATTCATATATTAATATATAATTCGTCTATATCTATATATAAATAAAAGAAAAAGAACATGTTGATTATATCAAAATTATAGAACAACAAGGAATTTGAACTTATCATGGGGAAAGACACTATTGCTGATATAATAACCTCGATACGAAATGCTGACATGAATAGAAAAGGAACGGTTCGGATAGAATCGACTAACATCACCGAAAGCATTGTTAAAATACTTTTACGAGAGGGTTTCATCGAAAACGTAAGGAAACATCGCGAAAACAACCAATATTTTTTGATTTTAACCCTAAGACATAGACGAAATAAAAAAGAATCCTATAAAACTATTTTAAATTTAAAGAGAATAAGTCGACCGGGTCTACGAATCTATTCTAACTCTCAACGAATTCCACGAATTTTAGGCGGAATAGGAATTGTAATCCTTTCGACTTCTCAAGGTATAATGACAGATCGAGAAGCTCGACTAAAAAGAATTGGCGGGGAAATTTTGTGTTATATATGGTAATCCTTGTAATATAAAAATTGGCTATCCGGAACTTACCATTTGTGAAAAAAGGGGGGTTGTGGAATAGCACCCCTGCTAAAAAAGTTTAGAATGTTTTACCTCGAATTAAATTAAAGAAAAAAAATGAATTACTGAAAGTTTTCTTTCTGAATCACTTCCGAACGGCATGGTTCTAGTTTATTTAGATACTAAAGATTTGCTTTATTTGAGGTCATGCTTCGGAAAGGATTCGAGATATTTTTGTTTTTATATAGGTATACCTATAGGATAGGAGAAAAAGGTAAAAATTTTAGTAAGTTCTTAGATCTAAGTTAATCAGGGTACAGCCATTTTCTAGACTCCATAACAAGGATTCAAAAGAGTAAGTGGTTTTTTCAATTTCAACATTCCTTTCACGAAGATACAATTAAAGATTCAAAAATATCAAGAAACTTTTTTTTCCTCCAACAACAATAAGTATATTCAGAGAATTAAGGAATAACAACTATGAAAATAAGGGCTTCCGTTCGTAAAATTTGTGAAAAGTGTCGACTAATACGTAGGAGGGGGCGAATTATAGTAATTTGTTCCAACCCGAGACATAAACAAAGACAAGGATAATCTTACTAAAGGAAATAAAGGAAAGGTAAAGGCACTTCCAAAGAGCTGAAAAAAAAAGTCCGTTTTGACATGAAATGGATATATCCATATATTTCTTGTGAAATGAAAAAATATGGCAAAACCTATATTAAGAATTGGTTCACGTAAAAATACACGTAGTGGTTCACGTAAAAATGTACGTAGAATACCAAAGGGAATTATTCATGTTCAAGCAAGTTTCAACAATACCATTGTGACCGTTACAGATGTACGGGGTCGGGTGATCTCTTGGTCCTCCGCGGGTACTTGTGGATTCAGGGGTACAAGAAGAGGTACACCTTTTGCTGCTCAAACCGCAGCAGGAAATGCTATTCGAGCAGTAGTGGATCAAGGCATGCAACGAGCTGAAGTAAGGATAAAAGGCCCTGGACTGGGAAGAGATGCAGCATTACGAGCTATTCGTAGAAGTGGTATACTTTTAAGTTTCGTACGAGACGTAACCCCTATGCCACATAATGGTTGTAGACCCCC